CCTTGATTGGATGGAGACAGATATATAGAAAGTGTGCAGTGAGGGAACAAGCAACGGACTGAGCCTAATGACCTTCCTTACTAAACCACTAACAGCTCTCACGACGGCCTTCCTTTCCTTCCGTTCACTTCTTTCTTGCCTGGGAAAAAAATCCCAAGGGAAGCTTCTCGCTAGTGCTTTGCCCCACCACTGAACATTGCGTTGCTACGGCCAATAAACTGCTTTAAAGTGGCTCCGGATGACCTTGAGGGTCAAAGGCCCCGGTAAGGTGCAGCACCTTTCTCGCTCAAAGGATCTATGAAAAGAACGCCCCACTACGAATTCCTAACCCATTAATAAAGTACAGATAAGGGTTATTGTTGTTCCAAGTCTAACTTTTAAAGCATACGCATTGGCTTGGAAGCCAATCCTTTTGCTCTGGACTTTCTGCTTTGATGGATCTTTCCTCTCAAAGGGGGTGTTACCTAACCCACTATGTCCTTTGTTTAATACCCATTTCCAAGGAGCGGGACCCTGGAATTGAAAACCCTTTCTTCCGCCCTCGCCACTTCTTTCGCTGACCCTATCCACCCCCTTTTCGGAATACCAGATCAAGAGATGAATTAGCGGATCACAGGGCTAAGTCGAAGCATGCCTGAACCTTCTTTAGTTTAGTAGTGAGCCGTACCGAGCAGCTCCTAGCAAGGGCTTCAAGATCATAGTAATGCCTGCTAAAATTTTCCTTGGGTACGAATGTCATGTTCAAAGCTGGTTTCTCTAGACACCATGGAAAAGATCACTGACGAGCTCAAAAAGTTTAAATTGTCAGTTTCATCCTCTTTATGAGCCTGAGATCATAATCATATGGGTCAACAATTCTCATTTCTTAGTTACAGAAAGCCCTTCTCAAGGAAGTAAGCCAAAAGCCACTCATCTGAGCCAGCGGATTCTCATTCTGCTGTGCCGGTGCGCAAAGCAAGCACGCTTAGACTGCGATGTGCAATCTTTGGTCTGCCTATCATTGTCCATTAAGGGCTGACTCCGCTAGGCAAGAGGACCACTACTGGGATTATTCAACTACTAACTGATGACCAGGGGACTACTCTGCTTCTTCCACTACTGATATTGACCGACCTGTTGAGAGGATAGCAACAGGAGAAAGAAAAAAAAGAAGTAGAGTTAGGTTCTGTTCTAGTATGTAAGCATCTCTTTCCTCGGTCGATTCGTCTGCTCATTCAGCGTATGATTCTTATCCTACTTCCGATAAGTCTTATGAAACGAATTCGGCTGGAGATAGGCATTCGGATTCGTTACTTGGGGCTGATGAGGATGAGTTACTTCGGGCTCCTGAGGGTGAGGAATCCGTTGTTTCGGGATAAACTTGATATGTTAGTTCGGCCTCGGCTTCTTAGGATGATGCCTGTGCAATGTATGATCCATCGGATTCTTTTTATTCTATTCTCGGTGCGTTGTTCTTCAGCGAATGAAAGAAACCGCTGATTCCAAAGTTCCTTCATCAGATTTGGGTGCTTTTGAAAGAGCTGCTTCTGCGAATGACTCAACTGATACTACTCAAAAATTTCCCACATGGAAGGAAATGGGATTTTTGAGAAAAGGGGTTGGGAACCATCGAAGGACTAGCAACCTGACAGTCCTAAGCAACCTTGAACCAACAACGTTACATATACCATACTGCTATAGAAGACATGAGTACCAGTTAGACTACGGGACGCGTACACCCGAAATTGGTGAGCTACTTACTGCCCCTTAAGTCAAGAGAATAATAGTACTTTCAGCAAAGGATATCGTAACTATGGCGAATACGTTTTTCTTGCTTTCCACATACCCGGAATGCGAACTAAGCAATAAAATGTGAACTAATCCAGCCCAAGGCATGATCTTGGATTGAAGGTCTGGAATTGTGGACACAGGGCGGAGACATACCAGGCTTAATAACGACTAAAGACCATTGGACGACCGGGAAATAGCACTGAACAAGCAGCGGCTAAAAGCTTCTTCTACCCAGTCTTCTCCCATAGGCTCAGAAGAGGGTCAATACGATCCCTTTGAGAAAGAACAAAAAATTCAACTATCAGCGGGTGATTTCGACTTCGAAAGCCATGAGCCCCATTCACGAAAGCCTACAGAACAAACTTGCTACTTTTGATTAACTCGTCGCTACTTCTGACCCCTCTACGTACCCTTTCTTTCTCAATCTGACTCTTCCATGTACCCGACACTGATTCCCAAGCAGGGTGAGGAGAAGGAGGATCTTACAACTACATCATTTATTATTAAAACATCTTACAACACTTAATATTACAATGATGAGAATGACAGAATGTCTCTTCGCAAGGCCCCAAAGCCCCTATTACTACTCCTTTCGAACATTCCCCCAGGGCAGATGTCAGGTCAGCATTGAGCGATGGGATCAAGGAGATGAAAATCGGATGCTATAAAGGAAGATTCCGCGTATGCGGTTTGGCGAGTTGTCGAATGCGTGGTTCCCCGCGTATGTCGTTGACTCTCCCCGAGCACGTATGTGCTTGTGCTCCCTTAGAGAACTGGTTTTCTGAAAATCTCTGTAGCGAGGCACGCGCCAACTGAACGGGGAACGGTATACCACTAGTGCTAAGCTTGTTTGTTCTTCTTTAGTACAGGATTTTCCTTCTAAGGAACTTCACTGCACTTTCCTATCCACCCCGACATGCCGGAAGGGTCCTCCACGGGGTCAATAGCTAGAAAGCTCCTTCGGAATAGCAAGCAGCAGAAAGAGGGGTTGCTGGTTCGGGAAAGGAGTAGGGCCACGGTTAGCCAACTTATCCGGAAGCGGGTCAAGAAAGAGACAAAACTTGAGCGAGGAACGGGCTCCGCCCTAGTTTTTAAGGCAAAGTCTCACATGAAAGACAAAACTCAACATGAGACTCGAAACACAAAACTCGGCTAAAAAAGGATCAAAACCCGTCCTCCGGGAAAAGACAGCAAGAGATTGTGTAGAAAGGGGCTCGAAAGCTGAAGAAAGGAAACAGATTCGGGATAAACAGGTGCTGTTGTGGCCTAGGACTAAGATTCTTTCCTTCAAAGTTCTCACCAGCCAAATTTGAAGAAAAATTCCCAGATGTAGCGAACCTGAACATTGCTAATGCCACGTTATTGTATCCTTCTTCCCCACCCCTCTTTGGGCGAGGAGATCACTTAGCATTGGCCAATTCCCCCGCTCTAGCCCTGCCTGCTTCGGAAAATGCCTTGCTGGCGAACTATAAAGAAAGAGTATACTAGAGAATAGTACCTTTTCGGAGGCATAAGGCCGGTAAGTCCAGTGTGCTAAAAATATGGCCGTTGATCAAGGGAATTTACATTGTGACTCCTAAAAGGAAGAGGGGCCCCCTCTGGAGAATAGTCTTTTCTGTTCCAGTAAGAGCTGTTGGAGGACTCGCTAGTGAATCAGCTGTTAGGGGAATATCCGCAACCCGGCAATCGTAGCCAAAAGTCCCTGGGGCAGGAAGGGGATCCATTGAAAAAAAGTATTCTCTCTAGAGTTTAATAAGGGGGTCCCATAAAGCCTATTGGGCGGTCTTTCAAAGGGGCATAACGGCATAAAGCAAGGCAATCCGTCAAAGAACCTATTCTGGGCATCTACAATTTCATTGCCTTTCGCGGCTAGCTCACTAGCTGATAGAGATGGCACGGCTCCTCCTTCAGGAAGAGCTGCAAAGGCGAAGAGCGGATCTAATGGCCCTGGCCTAGTAGCTCGGGTCGGGCATGCATCCGCAGATGTCTCCTCCTTGCTTATTAGTCGAGTGCGAGTGAAGCCAGTCCAGTCCCTGCTGCAATTGATCCATCTTTTGAAAGCTATTCCTTTCCCCCAGAAGTGTTGATATGGGCCCAAAGGCCCAGGCAGAAGGAGGAGCTCCTCCGAACAACTTATCTTTCATTTCTTAATCCGAGGCTCCCCGACCGAGCATCAGGTTCAAAATATAGTAGAGAGAAGTGAACCGAGATCAGCTTCCACAGGCTGGGGTTCAGGGGCAAAGGAAAGGAGGATCCGTAACCATTGAAGGGGGAGGCCGGCCGCTACACCTCTGATTGATTCGGGAGGTTATGACATATCTTGCTAAGCCCAGGCGGATCTGGGTTGATTCCCATCTTTCAAAGGTGGAGAGGCTCCTTCTGAATCTACGGATTTTGAGGCTGGGACAAAAACTATAGTATAATTGTTATAACTCCTTATATTACCGTAGGTTTACAAGTAAAAAATTGTTATAACTCAGTAAATTACCGTAGGTAATTTAAGGTAAGCATCACAAGTAGACACTAGAGTAGATACTATGAATAGGAGGCTAACAAGGTTAGCTCATAAGTCAGTTGACGACAGATAAGGAAAGGGGGATTCTCTTTCAACTAGAGGAGCTGGCTAGAAACAAGGGTGTTATCCTTAGTCACCTTTATAGTCGTTGTGCAGTCGTAGTTGTTCTTTAGCTGTATAGCGAAGCAAGAAATTTAGCTAAAGGCGACAGGGAAGGGAAGGAGGGAATTTGAGTCGACAAAGGAGCTCACTTCTGGCTAGCTAAGGCTAGCGGTAGCAAAGTGTTCTCCTGCATCCATCTAGAAAGTCGTATTAGTTCATTAACCGCCCCACCCTATTAAGTCAGTTCGAAGCAAGGATTTCCGCTAGTAGCAGAAGGGATTCTCAGGTGAGAGGCATTCGTCTAGCTAAGAGTGAAGCGCTTTAGGTGGTTGTACGACACAGGTGTGGAAAGGAAATAGACCATCCTAAAAAAAAAAAAGGTTTATCGGTGAGATTCGCTTTCCTAGTCTTTTTTGACTCTAACCTTAGCCTTTGCTTAGCTTATAATGTGGAGACTGTTTCTCCTAAGGCCTGCGCTACTACTACTGCACCTAGCATGATGGAAAGTGAGATGGCTTTACTATATGGTCGTAGTGCGTTGAGCCCTAGGGGGTCAAAGGCGGTTTCGGTAGGGCGAGAGCAATCTTTGATTACCTGTGCACAATGGAGTGAGTGCGGACAGAAATCGTATCCTATTTGCACCATTGGGCATGAGGTTGCCTGACGCACTACTTCTAAATGATGAGGCGAACAACACAGGTCCGGTCTCATCAGAAGTAGAGAGTGTGTTTGAGCCCACCATATCGTAAACCCTTGTAATAGACAGACTACTAAAATGAATCGTAGGTCTCTAACATAAGACTGAACAAAACTATCTGCCAAAGTAAAAGACTGAAAGTATCCCTTCTCATGGCATCTCCTAGACCTATGACTCGATCTGGAGATCGAAGTAGGGTTGCCCTATGACCTTTAATTGCATTTCGTAAGACTATGGCTTTAGCGGTCAAGGGTTTCTTAGTGACATAATCAAGGATCCATTCTCCTCCTTTTTGGTAGCCATGTCGGTATCCATACGTATGAGCACGAGCCTGTTCAAACCTTTCCTTAATAGATATGAGAATGATTGGTTTAGGTTGGGTTAGTAAAAAAAATAGAGACGATGATTTCATATCGATGAGTTTAGAGCTACTTTATCTTTGGAACGCTTTCCTTCCCTTCCCTCTAGTGGGGAAGCAAGCGTTCACTTATCATCCTGGTGATTCCCGGAAATGCGTCGGGAGTGGTGGTCCGGTTAGACCAACAGAAGTCATGGGATGATGACAACTAAACTCATAGGGCTAGTGTTGATTCATTCTGCTCACTAGCCTTAAATATATATGCTATTTTAGGATCTTCTAAGTAGAAGATGGATTCAATCGGAAGCTCCCTGCCTGGATATACATACTGCGATGCAAACCAAGAACGAACGGTCCAATCCGAGCGAGAGTTTCGGGTTTGGTGAGCGTCAAACACGCCGTCGCGTCGACTCCCAAAGTGTGGAAAATCGCCATCAATCGTGTAAGCGCCTGTGACGACGGGAACGGTCAACACGCTTCCCTTAACGGGTTCTTGTAGGTGTTTGGACCGGATGACCAGGATGGTCTAAATCTAAACCCCAGTTTCAAAGGTATAGATTTATAGTCGGTAATGTACGCCCTGAATAGTTCTTTGGTATTTACCATCAGGAACCTAACTATATCAAGACAAGGTTCCCCCCGGTTGGTACCCCTTGACTGGATAGTGCTACCAAGCACTTTCCGACCCTTTGGCCAGACCAAAATGATCTTGGACAAAGAGCACAACGACAAGTAGAACTTCACCAGGTTTTTTTATCCTCGTTCCGCACCTTCCACTTTTGACGGTGGAAGGACGTATCACAGGCGCTTCTTTGAAGCGCCCTCGACTTAAGAATCAAGAAGATTGATGTATATGGAGATTCGTCACTTATCATCTTTCAGACAACTGGTGATTGGAAAACCAAAAAGAAGAAGCTCATTCCCTACCATCAGTATCTGGAAGATATCAGCCAGACGGATTACCTTCAATTATCTGTGTCGAGGACGAAGAATCAGTTTGCTAACGCATTGGCCACACTGATCAGTAGAAGGTATTGATATCCGGCCAATAGAGTCGACGAATCGGATTGAAATCAGTGTGAAGAAAAGTCATGCGAGGACTAATCAAGCACAGCTAAATAGTAGTCATGTCCACAAAGAAAGGAAAAAAGATCGTCAACGCTTCCAACGCCCGTAGGAACTAAGTTGGAAGTTGGGCCGGAACTAAAGGACTCTGTGAGACCCCATTTCCTGTCTACCTCTCTGAATCCTTAGTTTTCGGAGCAGTAGAGACTCGCGCTTTAGCCGCTTCATCTGAAGGAGGGCTTACAGAAGTCACAGCACCAGAAAGAAACAATAGGAAAATCAACATAAATGCAAAAAAAGAGGAAACTGTACATCAAGCCCTGTATAGCAAGACAGAGAAAAGAAATGGCACCCCTTACTATAAAAAAAATGACCAGACGTACCTGGTTGCGATCAAATGTAGGAGAGAAGTTCGTTTAGGAGCCACCGCATACGTTTACTCTTGAATTGATTCGTGAGATTTGCCCCCCGCCTCGCTGGTCCTCCAAATTCCCTTTAGTATTCAAATACAAATTTTTTGATCAAAACCAAAAATGGATCAAGCCAGGTGTTGATTTCTCTTTTCAAATCAAGGTCTTCCTCGAAAGAACCAGAGTTAGCCGAGTAGCTCCAGCAGGAGTTTATTAAAAGCTGAAAAACGGAAGACTGGCCCCTTTACAAAAAGTCTGGGAAACCAGAAACGGAATACCTAGGTCGCAAGGCAAGGGAGGACGGAACCCCACTTCGACTCACCAAGGGGAAGGTAAGTACTTTTATATCGTTTCTTCTGAAGTGATATAGATCAATGCGGGGGGGGGCGTCGGCCCACGGGAAAACGTTTGCAGATGCGACCATGAATCGAACCAGATCGAAACATTCAGCTGTCGACGGACAAACTTTGCCGAAACGTCGACCGCAAACGAAGGATGGCCAGGCCCCGGTTCCCAGGGTTATAGTTTTCCCTATTTTGAGCCTAATCAAATCAGAACTAAACTAGTTGATTCTCTTTCGCCT